AGCAGATTTATTCTATACCCGATAAGTACCAATACGCAATGGGGGTTGATACCATTTTCTATCAGTAAATGTGTCCTTCCTTATTCCTCATTAAAAGACAATAAAATAATGTTGTTACGTTTCCACATCAAAGTGAAATATAGTACTTAGTTCTTTTTTCTTTCAATTAATGCCTATTGGTGTTCCAAAAGTACCTTTCCGAATTCCTGGAGAGGAAGATGCATCTTGGGTTGACGTATAGTGCGACTTGTCAGATATATTGGGTCATATGGTATTTCCCCGTTCTCTCCCCCGATCGAGATATCCTCTGTTTCGCCCAAGAAAGATAAATTGAATCATCAAAAATTTGGAGCGTGAAGCGCAATTAGATCCATTGTTTGGGGGGATTCACATTACTATTATCAATTAGAATAATTTATGGTTGGCTTGGTTGGACTAAAAAATGAAGTATCCAGGCTCCGTTTAGAAAAAACCCAATTGGTAATATATCTATGATTACTACTTGTATCATAAATAATTCCTGTAGGGAATCTCAAACTAAATACTTGGTGAAAGGTATGAAATGAATTGAAAAAAAAAAAGAAAGTCATAACAAAAAGAAATGGTAATGGGAAGATTTGTCCTATATGTGCAAATCCAAATCGGGCGGATCTTTACCCGGAGTAGAGCATAAACCTAAAAAGATGAAAGAGACCCATTCAGGAACAAGAAAATACCATCGTGATTTGGATTGAATCTCGATGAAACAATACATCAATGAGAAGTTAATTCGATAAGTTTAGTGACTTTTTTTTCTATTATAAGGAAGAAAGAAGTTCAAATTCGTCTTTATTGAAAAATCGAAGAAAAAGTCCTTTCATTAGAAGTCAGAAAAACCCTGTTCTGTTATGAAAAAAGAATAGGAACAAAGAAAGAGGACTTGAATCTATACATTGATTCTTTTTTTTTTTTCGCAATTTTTTTTTTTGAACCGTATGCGTCAAAAGGTGCATGTACGGTTCCTAAGGGATACAATTTTACCCTAATCAACCGACTTTATCGACAAAGAGTACTTTTTTTGTGCCAAGAAGTTGAGAGCGAGATCTCGAATCAAATTATGGGTCTTATGGTATATCTCAGTATCGAGGATCCTAAAAAAGATCAGTATTTGTTTATAAACTCTCCTGGCGGATGGGCAATACCTGGAGTAGGTATTTACGATACTATGCAATTTGTGCCACCAGATGTCCATACAATATGCCTGGGATTAGCTGCGTCAATGGGATCTTTTATCTTGGTTGGAGGAGCAATTACCAAACGTATAGCACTCCCTCACGCTTGGCGCCAATGAGGTTTTTTTATTTGAGAGAAAAAAGAAGACTATGCCTTCGCCATATGAATATTAAGTAATAATAGCATGGCACTTCGAATTTGATATGCAAAATTTTTGTATTGTTTTTTTTTTTTTTCAAAAGATTCGATTATGTATCGAGAGAGTAGTATGAGATAAAAGGTTTTCCGATTTTTCTTATCTATCGGGAGTCCAGTTCAGCGTCACAAACTTTTTTGTTTTCACACCGAAGAGCTCTTAACAATATTTATGTTATAAAAAAAAAGAGGGCGAAAAAAAAAAACAAGATTTTTCCTTATTTGATTGGATCAAAAAGAAACTTTGGGATTGCTGAATCAAAGACAAAAAAAAGAATCAATTTCAAAATAGAAAGCAACGGAGCCATCATAGTATTTTATAGTATTTTTTAACTCCTCTGAAAGGAAGGGTGGCAATTTGATCATTTATCCATCTGGGTCTGATAGATTCTATTTTTCTCTTTCTTCAATGGAAGGTAAGGGTCAATTTTATTGTAGAGCCGTATGCAATGCACAAAAGATAATGCCCGTACGGTTGTTCAATTCTATCTTTTTTTCCTATTATTCTTTATCTTTCTTTCTTTTCTCTTCGTTTCATCATGCAAGATAGAGAACTGTTATATCATCAGGGTAATGATCCATCAACCTGCTTGTGCTTTTTTTGAGGCACAAACGGGAGAATTTGTCCTGGAAATGGAAGAACTGATTATACTACGCGAAAACCTCACAAGGGCTTATGTACAAAGAACGGGCAAACCCCTATGGGTTGTATCTGAAGACATGGAAAGAGATGTTTTTATGTCAGCAACAGAAGCCCAAGCTTATGGAATTGTTGATCTTGTAGCAGTTGAATGAAAATAAGATGGATTTTATGCAAATCCGCGATTTGAGATTTTATCTACGAGTTTAATATTCTATTAAATAGAAATAATTTCGAATCATCCGGTTAGGATCAATCTAAACCAGCCCATTATGTATATGATTCAACATGCCAACTATTAAACAACTTATTAGAAATACAAGACAGCCAATTCGAAATGTCACAAAATCCCCCGCTCTTCGGGGATGTCCTCAGCGTCGAGGAACATGTACTAGGGTGTATGTGCGACTCGTTTAGATCATGAGCTGGCACAAAAAAAGCAAGAAAACCGCT